GGTCTTTCACAATAAAGTGATAGATAGAACTGCTATGAAACGACTTATTAGCAGATTAATAGATCATTTCGGAATGGCATATACATCACATATCCTGGATCAAATGAAGGCTTTGGGTTTCCAGCAAGCTACTGTTACATCTATTTCATTAGGAATAGATGATCTTTTAACAATACCATCTAAGGGATGGTTAGTCCGAGACGCTGAACAACAAAGTTTTTTTTTGGAGAAACACCATCATTATGGGAATGTACATGCGGTAGAAAAATTACGTCAATCTATTGAGATATGGTATGCCACAAGCGAATATTTGAGACAAGAAATGAATCCTAATTTTCGGATGACTGATCCTTCTAATCCAGTCCATCTAATGTCCTTTTCGGGAGCTAGAGGAAATGCATCTCAAGTACATCAATTAGTAGGTATGAGAGGATTAATGTCGGATCCCCAAGGACAAATGATTGATTTACCTATTCAAAGCAATTTGCGTGAAGGACTCTCTTTGACAGAATATATAATTTCCTGCTACGGAGCCCGCAAAGGAGTAGTGGATACTGCTGTACGTACATCAGATGCTGGATATCTCACGCGTAGACTTGTTGAAGTGGTTCAACACATTATTATACGTAGAATAGATTGTGGTACTATCCAAGGTATTTCCGTGAGTCCTCGAAATGAGATGACAGAAAGAATTTTTGCCCAAACACTAATTGGTCGCGTATTAGCAGACGATATATATATAGGTCTACGATGTATTGCTACTAGGAATCAAGATATTGGGATTGGGCTTATCAATCAATTCATAACTTTTCGAGCACGACCAATATATATTCGAACCCCCTTCACTTGCAGAAGCACATCTTGGATCTGTCAATTATGTTATGGTCGGAGTCCCACTCATGGTGACCTAGCCGAATTGGGAGAAGCTGTAGGTATTATTGCGGGTCAATCGATTGGGGAACCGGGGACTCAACTAACATTAAGAACTTTTCATACCGGTGGAGTATTCACAGGTGGTACTGCCGAACATGTACGAGCTCCTTCTAATGGAAAAATAAAATTTAATGAGGATTTTGTTCATCCTACGCGTACCCGTCATGGGCATCCTGCTTTTTTATGTTCTATAGATTTATATGTAATTATTGAGAATCGGAGTGTTATCCATAATGTGAATATTCCGCCAAAGAGTTTGATTTTAGTTCAAAATAATCAATATGTAGAATCAGAACAAGTGATTGCTGAGATTCGTGCGGGAACGTCCACTTTTCATTTTAAAGAGAAAGTCCGAAAACATATTTACTCTGAATCAGAGGGAGAAATGCACTGGAGTACGGGTGTTTACCATGCACCCGAATATACATATGGTAATGTTCATCTATTACCAAAAACAAGTCATTTATGGATATTAGCAGGAGGCCCGCGCGGATCCAGTATAATGTCTTTTTCGATCCACAAGGATCAAGATCAAATTAATGCTCATTCTTTTTCTGTCGAAGACAAATATATCTCTGACCTCTCAATGACTAATGATCGAGTAAGACATAAATTGTTGGATACTTCTAGTAAAAAAGATATGGAAATCATTGATTATTCAATATCTAATCGAATTATATCCAATGGTAAGTGGAATTTAATATATCCGTCTATTCTCCAAGAGAATTCAGATTTATTAGCGAAAAGGCGAAGAAATAGATTCATCATCCCATTAAAATATGATCAAGAATGGCAAAAAGAACTAATATCCTGTTTTGGTATTTCAATTGAAATACCCATAAATGGTATTTTACGTAGAAATAGTATTCTTGCTTATTTTGATGATCCACGATACAGAAGAAGCAGTTCAGGAATTACTAAATATGGGACTGCGGAGGTAGATTCAATCATAAAAAAAGAGGATTTGATTGAGTATCGAGGAACAAAAGAATTGAGTCTGAAATACCAAATGAAAGTAGATCGGTTTTTTTTCATTCCCGAAGAAGTGCATATTTTACCTGGATCCTCGCCCATAATGGTCCGGAACAATAGTATCATTAGAGTATATACACGACTTGCTTTAAATAAAAGAAGTCGAATAGGCGGATTAGTTCGAGTGGAAAGAAAAAAAAAAAGTATTGAACTGAGAATCTTTTATGGAGATATTCATTTTCCTGGAGAGACAGATAAGATATCCAGGCACTGCGGCATTTTGATACCGCCAGTAACAGGAAAAAAAAAAAATTCTAAGGAATCAAAAAAATTGAAAGATTGGATCTATGTCCAGCGGATCACACCTACCAAGAAAAAGTATTTTGTTTCGGTTCGGCCCGTAGTCACATATGAAATAGCTGACGGGATAAATTTAGCAACACTTTTTCCTCAGGATCTCTTGCGGGAAAAGGATGATGTCCAACTTCGAATTGTCAATTATATCCTTTATGAATATGGCAAGTCAATTCGAGGAATTTATAACACAAGTATTCAATTAGTTCGGACTTGCTTAGTATTAAATTGGGACCAAAAACAAAACGGTTCCAAAAAAGAGGTTTATGCCTCCTTTGTTGAGGTAAGGACAAATGATCTAATTCGTGATTTCATAAGAATTGAGTTAGTCAAAGTCAAGTCCACTCTTTCATATAGCGGAAAAAGATATAATATAACAGATTCGGGATTGATTCCTAATAAGGGGCTAGATCGCGCCAATATCAATCCCTTTCATTCCAAGGCGAAGTTTCAATTACTTATCCAACAGCAAGGAACTATTGGTACGCTGTTGAATCAACATAAGGAATGCCAATCTTTGATAATTTTGTCATCATCCAACTGTTTTCGAATTAATCCATTCAAGGATTCAAAATATAACAATGCGATAAAAGAATTGGATCCCCTAATCCCAATTAGGTATTTGTTGGGTCCCTTAGGTACAATAGTACCTAAAATAACGAATTTTTATTCATCTTACCATTTATTAACTCATAATCAAATCTCGTTAAAGAAATATTTACTACTTAACAATTTTAAACAGACTTTTAAAGTACTTCAAGTACTTAAATATTGTTTAATGGATGAAAATAGAAGAATTTATAATCCCAATTCATGCAGTAATATAATTTTGAATCCATTCCATTTAAATTGTTGTTTTCTTCATCACGATTCCGGTGAAGAGACATTCACAATAATTTGCCTTGGGCAATTTATTTGTGAAAATGCATGTTTATTCAAATATGGGCCACACATAAAAAAATCCGGTCAAATTTTAATTGTTCATGTTGACTCCTTAGTTATAAGATCGGCTAAGCCCTATTTGGCTACCCCAGGAGCAACAGTTCATGGTCATTATGGAGAAATCCTTTATGAAGGAAAGACACTAGTTACATTTATATATGAAAAATCAAGATCTGGTGACATAACGCAGGGTCTTCCAAAAGTGGAACAGGTCTTAGAAGTACGTTCAATTGATTCAATATCGATGAACCTCGAAAAAAGAGTCGAAAGTTGGAACGAACGTATACCAAGAATTCTTGGAATCCCCTGGGGATTCTTGATTGGAGCTGAGTTGACCATAGCCCAGAGTCGTATCTCTTTGGTTAATAAAATTCAAAAGGTTTATCGATCTCAGGGAGTACAGATCCATAATAGACATATAGAGATCATTGTACGTCAAATAACATCAAAAGTGTTGGTTTCAGAAGATGGAATGTCTAATGTTTTTTCACCCGGAGAATTAATCGGATTGTTACGAGCGGAACGAGCGGGACGTGCTTTAGACGAGGCGATCAATTATCGGGCAATTTTATTGGGAATAACGAGGACATCCCTGAATACTCAAAGTTTCATATCTGAAGCGAGTTTTCAAGAAACCGCTCGAGTTTTAGCAAAAGCCGCTTTACGAGGTCGTATTGATTGGTTGAAAGGACTGAAAGAGAACGTTGTTCTGGGGGGGCTTATTCCTGTTGGTACTGGATTCAAAAAATTAGTACACCATTCAAGGGAAAACAAAAAAATTTATTTGGAAATCAAAAGGCAAAATTTATTCGAGTTGGAAATGGGAGATATTTTGTTATACCATAGAGAATTATGTGTTCCAAACAATTTTCATGGGACATCACAACAACCATTTACGCGATTTTCCTAAGAAGAGATTTATTCTTTTTACTTTAACTATTTGGTTAGGTTGGTCCAATTATTTATATTAATTTAGTAATAAAAAAATAAGTAATTAAAAGAAATTAATGGTTTGGGCTATATATCAAGGGTCAATCCACGGTAGAAGGTTCCGTCGGAACAATTATTTATTTCAGGGTACCTTGTCGCTTTTTTTATTAAAAAAAAAGAGGAAGTGTGGGGAAATGCAGGGAAAAATGATAAAAAGATATTGGAACATCAATTTAGGAGAAATGATGGAAGCGGGAGTGCACTTTGGTCATGGTACTCGAAAATGGAATCCTAGAATGGCCCCTTACATCTCTGCAAAGCGTAAAGGTATTCATATTATAAATCTTACGAGAACTGCTCGTTTTTTATCAGAAGCCTGTGATTTAGTTTTTAATGCAGCAAGTAGTGGAAAAACCTTTTTAATCGTTGGTACCAAAAATAAAGTAGCGGATTTAGTAGCATCAGCTGCAATAGGGGCTCGGTGTCATTATGTTAATAAAAAGTGGCTCGGTGGTATGTTAACGAACTGGTCCACTACGGAAACGAGACTTAATAAGTTCAGGGACTTAAGAGCAGAACAAAAGATGGGGAAACTCAACCATCTTTCCAAAAGAGATGCAGCAATGTTGAAGAGAAAATTATCTACCTTGCAAACATATTTGGGTGGGATCAAATATATGACGGGGTTACCCGATATTGTAATCATCGTTGATCAGCAAGAAGAATATACGGCTCTTCGAGAATGTGTCATTTTAGGGATTCCTACTATTTGTTTAATTGATACAAATTGTGACCCGGATCTCGCAGATATTTCGATTCCAGCTAACGATGATGCTATAGCTTCAATTCGATTCATTCTTAACAAATTAGTATTCGCAATTTGCGAGGGTCGTTATAGCTATATAAGAAATCGTTGATTATGATTAAGAATAATAAAATTAATTAATTGTTTGGGAACTCGATCGATTTATTGGATCGGTTACTATTCTTGAACTTCAAAAAGAGATAGAGATAAAAATAGGGATATTTATATTATGTTATGTGATTTTTTAGTATCCTAAAATTTAAATTTATTGGTATCCTAAATTCAATTTGTATTAAAAGATGATTAATGTTGGTGAGTTGAGAAAGAGATGGTTGAATCAAAATAAATTTTTAAGTTCGATTTATATCAGAGGACAATATGAATGCTATACCATGTTCCATTAAAATACTCAATGGGTTATACGATATATCGGGTGTAGAAGTAGGCCAACATTTATATTGGCAAATAGGAGGTTTACAAATCCATGCCCAAGTACTTATAACTTCTTGGGTCGTAATTGCTATCTTATTAGGTTCAGTCATCATAGCAGTTCGGAATCCACAAACAATTCCGACCGACGGTCAGAATTTCTTCGAATATGTCCTTGAATTTATTCGAGACTTGAGTAAAACTCAGATTGGAGAAGAATATGGCCCTTGGGTTCCCTTTATTGGAACTATGTTCCTATTTATTTTTGTTTCTAACTGGTCAGGTGCTCTTTTACCTTGGAAAATTATACAGTTACCTCATGGGGAGTTAGCTGCGCCCACGAATGATATAAATACTACTGTTGCTTTAGCTTTACTCACGTCAGTGGCATATTTTTATGCGGGTCTTACCAAAAAAGGATTGGGGTATTTTGGGAAATACATTCAACCAACTCCAATACTTTTACCAATTAACATCCTAGAAGATTTTACAAAACCTTTATCTCTTAGTTTTCGACTTTTTGGGAATATATTGGCTGATGAATTAGTAGTTGTTGTTCTTGTTTCTTTAGTACCTTCAGTAGTTCCTATCCCTGTTATGTTTCTTGGATTATTTACAAGCGGTATTCAAGCTCTTATTTTTGCAACTTTAGCCGCGGCTTATATAGGTGAATCCATGGAGGGTCATCATTGATTAGCTTTATTTAATAGTCTTTTTTCACTTATCCGAAGTCATGCATGATTCCAAATACGCACTTGGTTGGGCAACATAATACGTATATATTTGTATCTATATATGTATGGATGACCTAATCTCGTAAGAGGGAAGACAGACGATATTACGGAATTGGAAAAATATGGGTTAGGGGGTCAAGTCAAACTAGATATATGTAATGTCTATAAGTCTAACCCTTAGATATGTTTCGAAGAATAATTCTAAAATCCAATTCAATATAAAAATAAAATGCAGGTGGTTTACATTATGGAAGAAACAAATGTATATGTGATATTAGATATTTACTAGTTATATAGGGATAATCCCTATGGACTATATATTATATATTTCTATATTTTATTATTTTATTTATTCATTCCTATTTCTTTACCCAGTATATTATTAATATCTATTTTTATATTTATATTATTACTATAATACTATTTATTATTACTATTATTGAATGTTGATTCTTTTTTTTTTTTTTAACCACACTGCATTTCGTTTAGATGGATTACAATATAAGTCTTTCTCTTTCGTCTGTAATTGTAGATTAAATGAAAAAACAGATGAACGTATGGATATAGAAAGTAAGTAAAGAACGAAGAATTGAATGAAAGAATGGTTCGAAACTAAGAAATGCAATAAGTAGAACTATATGCATATGAGTTTACAAAGATTTGATTATGAGTAGAAACTAAAAAAAAAAAAGAGATATCGAAGTCATTCTGACGATTCACTAATATTAGAATTTCAATTCAGAGTTTTTAATTACTTTGACCCGATAGATCGTAGTGATAAAATAAGTAATAATGCATTGGGTGATTGTATCATTAACCATTTATTTTTTTTGTACGAGGAATTTACTATGAATCCACTGATTTCTGCCGCTTCCGTTATTGCTGCTGGATTGGCCGTAGGGCTTGCTTCCATTGGACCTGGAGTTGGCCAAGGTACTGCTGCGGGCCAAGCTGTAGAAGGTATTGCGAGACAACCAGAAGCGGAAGGTAAAATACGAGGTACTTTATTGCTTAGTCTAGCTTTTATGGAAGCTTTAACAATTTACGGACTGGTCGTGGCATTAGCACTTTTATTTGCAAATCCTTTTGTTTAATTTAATCCTATAAAATTAGAAATGTGAAAACGTACATTATGCACTTCTTTCTTAGTCTTAGTTTATTTTATTAACTTGGACTTGCCGTTTGCTTCTTCTAATTATATCAACACTTTAATCCTAACAATTACTTGACAATACCCCGGGAAGGGCTTATTTGAGGATGAGGAATTCACAGATCCGATCGCTTTCTTCCTTCCCATTCCCACCCTTAGTACAAGGGAAACCCCTTACTAAGAAACGTTTCAACAAACGAAATATTTCGCAATTGGTGTGAGGCCTAAGACCTAACCTAATAAGTATCTTA